ATTACAAGACCGGCGCTTTATGTCTAAGCTACTAGGGCAGTTGAAGTTGAGAAGTTTGTTTTCTAGTCAGCCCGCGATTGGGATTAGGGCTAGGAATAGTATGAAGTACAGGACTGAGGCGATTTGGCCAATAATGATGAATGGGTGTTCTACTGGTATTCCCCCGATTCAGGTCAGGATAAATACGTCGGCGACTAGGGCTCAGAACAGGAATTGAGTGAGAGGGCGGAAGGTTAGTCCTTGTTGTTTGGAGGTATGTAATAGGGGGACGACTATTAATACTAGGATGGAGAATAGTAATGCTAGTACTCCGCCTAGTTTATTTGGGATGGAACGCAGGATTGCGTAGGCGAATAGGAAGTATCATTCTGGTTTGATGTGGGGGGGGGTTACCAAAGGGTTAGCTGGGGTAAAGTTTTCTGGGTCGCTTAGAAGGTTCGGTGAGAATAGGGCTAAGGTTGCGAGGGCAGTAATGAGAACGACGAATCCGAAGAGGTCTTTGTAGGAGAAGTAGGGGTGGAAGGAGATTTTGTCTGCGTCAGAGTTTAATCCGATTGGGTTATTAGAGCCTGTTTCGTGGAGGAACAGGGCGTGTATTACTGTGGCTGCAATGACTGTGAATGGGAGGAGGAAGTGAAATGTGAAGAATCGTGTTAATGTTGCGTTGTCTACGGAAAAGCCTCCTCAGACCCATTGTACTAGTGCATCTCCTATGTAGGGTACGGCTGATAGGAGGTTTGTAATTACTGTAGCGCCTCAGAAGGATATTTGGCCTCATGGTAGTACGTAGCCTACGAATGCGGTTGCTATTACTAGTAGTAGAAGGACGACACCGATGTTTCAGGTTTCTTTATATAGGTAGGAGCCATAGTATAGTCCTCGTCCGATGTGTAGGTAAATGCAGATGAAGAAGAAAGATGCTCCGTTGGCATGTAGGTTGCGAATGATTCAACCATAGTTGACGTCTCGGCAGATGTGGGCTACTGAAGAGAAGGCGGTTGAAACATCTGAAGTGTAATGTATGGCTAGGAATAGTCCTGTTAGGATTTGTACTGCAAGGCATAGTAGTAGTAGGGAGCCAAAGTTTCATCAGGCGGAGATATTTGATGGAGCTGGGAGATCAATTAGTGCGTCGTTGATAATTTTGAATAGGGGGTGAGTTTTACGGGTGACCATGGTTCTTGTAGTTGAATAACAACGGTGGTTTTTCAAGTCATTAGTTCTGGTTAAAATCCGGGCGAGAATTATGATATATTTTCTTGATATTCTTTTGTTAGGGCTGGTTGTTGGGTTGGTTGGAGTTGCTTCTAATCCTGCCCCATATTTTGCTGCTTTAGGTTTGGCAATGGCGGCGGGGGTTGGGTGTGGAGTTTTGATTGGGCATGGTGGGTCGTTAGTAGGTTTAATGTTATTTTTGATTTATTTGGGTGGAATGTTAGTTGTATTTGCGTATTCGGCGGCTTTGGCGGCTGAACCATTTCCTGAAACTTGAGGGGTAGGGTCGGTTAAAGCTTATGTTTTGATGTATTTGTTTGGGGTTGGGGTAGCTGTGTGATGATTTTGAGGAAGTCATGGTGGTTGAGTTGTTGTCGACGAGTTTAAAGAATTTTTTGTGGTGCGGGGTGATGTTAGTGGTATTTCTTTGATGTATTCTGTTGGGGGTGGAATGTTGGTTGTATGTGCGTGGGTGTTGTTATTATGCCTCTTTGTAGTGTTGGAGTTGACTCGGGGCTTGGAGCGTGGTACACTTCGGGCGGTCTAGAATGTTGATAAGATGGTGATGATTAGGGCTGTAGAGACTAGGTAGAAGGTGAGGTAGATTTTGACAATGTTAGTGTTTATGTTGTCGAATGTTGAGGAAATAAGGTTGTGTAGGGGGTGCAATCCTTTGGGCCCCATTTCTAGTCATTGTCGGTCTAGTTTTGTGGCTTGTTTTCCTAAGGTGAGGTTAATTTTTGGAACTAGGCGGTGAATGATTGGTGGGAAGAACCCGAGTATGTTGGAGAAGTTGTGAAGCACGAGGGTTGGGGTGATTTTAATTTGTTTTGAGGTCATTGTAGCTAGTGCTAGGGCAATAATTAAGCCTGTGATTGTAACTGCTAGTGCGGCAATTTTAAGGGTAAGGGGTATGGTTATGACAGGGGTTTTTAATGGGAGGAAGTTTGAGGTAATGATTAGTCCTGCGATGATGCTTCCTCAGGCTAGACGTTCAATAGGTGCGACTACTGCAGAGTGGTTTTCATTGATTGGGGATAGTGGGAGGAATCGAGGGGAACCCATGGTTACGAAGAATACAACTCGTAGGCTGTAAACTGCGGTGAAAGATGTAGCAATTAGTGTAATGGCTAGGGCACAGGCGTTCAGATGGGAGGTGTTTAGTGCTTCAATAATTGCGTCTTTTGAGAAGAATCCTGCCAGGAAGGGCATGCCTGTGAGGGCCAGGCTACCGATGACAAGGCAGGAAGAGGTGAAGGGCATTAGTTTGTGTAGTCCCCCCATTTTTCGAATGTCTTGTTCATCGTTTAGGCTGTGAATAATTGAGCCGGAGCATAGGAACAGTATAGCTTTGAAAAAGGCGTGGGTGCAAATGTGTAGGAAGGCCAGCTGGGGCTGGTTTAATCCAATAGTGACTATTATTAGGCCTAGTTGGCTTGATGTTGAGAAAGCTACGATTTTTTTGATGTCATTTTGAGTTAGAGCGCAGGTGGCGGTAAATAGGGTTGTTAGGGCGCCCAGGCATAGGCAGGTGGTGAGGGCTAGTTGGTTATTTTCTATTAGGGGGTGTAGCCGAATTAGTAAGAAAATTCCTGCGACTACTATTGTGCTTGAGTGCAGTAGGGCTGAGACGGGGGTTGGGCCTTCTATTGCAGAGGGTAGTCACGGGTGTAGACCAAATTGGGCGGATTTTCCTGTGGCGGCTAGGATGAGGCCCATTAGAGGGAGAGTTATGTCAAATTCTTTGGATAATAGAAAAATTTGTGGAATTTCTCATGAGTTTAGGTTTATTGCGACTCAGGCAATGGCCAGGATGAGGCCTACGTCTCCTACTCGGTTATAAAGGACTGCTTGTAGGGCTGCTGTGTTAGCATCGGCTCGTCCGTGCCATCATCCGATTAGTAGGAAAGACATAATGCCTACGCCTTCCCACCCGATGAATAGTTGGAAAAGGTTATTGGCGGTTACTAGGGTAATTATGGCTACTAAGAATAGTAGTAAGTATTTAAAGAATCGGTTTAGGTAAGGGTCGGAGTGCATATATCACGATGCGAATTCTAGAATTGATCATGTTACGTATAGGGCGATTGGGGTGAAGATTAAAGAATAGTGGTCGAATTTAAAACTAATGTTGATGTCAAAGTTTATAATATTTATTCAGTTTCAGGTGGTGATGATGTTTTCTGTTCCTTGGTCTAGGAAAATGATGAGGGGGAGAATGTTGATGAAGAATGCAGTGCTTACGGCGGTTTTGGCGTGTTTAGTGGCTCAGTCTTGGTTTAGTGGTTTTGGTGTTAGTGTTATAAGGAGGGGTCAAACCAGAATTGTTAAGGTTAAAAGTAGGGTAGTAGTTATAATAGTATTTACCATAGCTGCTACTTGGAGTTGCACCAAGAGTTTTTGGTTCCTAAGACCAACGGATGAACTATTATCCTTTAGAAGCATTACGAATGAGCCACGGAGTTTAACCGTGGGGGTAGGGATTAGCAGTCCTTACTGCTTCGGGCCTCTTTCGGTGGATAAGAGGAGTTTAACCTCTATTTTTAGAACCACAATCTAATGTTTTGTGTTAAACTATATCTACAGTATCATCAGCCTCATATGATTTCTGGTTTTGTAATGAGGAGAATAATTGGTAGTAGGTGAAGTGTCATTAGCAGATGTTCTCGTGTGTGGAATGGTTGTAAGTTAATGATATGTTGTGGTAGGGGACCTCGTTGGGTTATTAGGAATAGGTAGAGTGAATAGGCTGCGGTGATTAGGGTTCCTGCTCCGGTTAATGCTAGAGTTCAGGGGGATCAGTTAAATATTGCTGTGATAATTACTAATTCTCCTATTAGGTTTGGCAGGGGCGGGAGGGCTAGGTTTGCTAGGTTTGAGATAAATCATCAGACGGCAGTCAAAGGGAAGATAAGTTGTAGGCCTCGGGCTAGGAGTATTGTTCGACTGTGGGTTCGTTCGTAGGTTGTGTTGGCTAGGCAGAATAGGGCGGATGAAACTAGGCCGTGGGTAATTATTAGTACGAGGGCTCCGGTGAAGCCTCATGGGGTTTGGATTAGAATACCTCCTGCGACCAGTCCTATGTGGCTGACGGAAGAGTAGGCGATTAATGATTTTAGGTCAGTTTGTCGTAGACAGATTGATCCTGTTATGATTACACCCCATAGAGCTAGTGCGATAATTGGGTAAACTAGGTCTTTGGATAGTGGATCTAATACAATTATTATTCGTATTATGCCGTAGCCGCCTAGTTTTAGTAAAATTGCTGCTAGTACTATGGAGCCCGCTACGGGAGCCTCTACGTGGGCTTTTGGTAGTCATAAGTGGACTCCATATAGGGGTATTTTTACTAGAAAAGCGATTAGGCAGCCTGCTCATCAAATTTTATCCCCTCAGGAGTTTAGAGTTAGGGGGTGTGAGTATTGGATTGTTAGCATTGACAATGTTCCTAGGTTTTGATGTAGTAGTAGTAGGGCCACTAGTAGGGGGAGAGATCCTGCTAGGGTGTAAAATAGGAAGTATGTGCCCGCACTTAGGCGCTCAGCTTGGTTTCCTCAGCGGGTAATAATAATTAGGGTGGGAATAAGGGTGGCTTCAAATATGACGTAGAATATGATGATTTCTGTGGCACCGAATGCTATGATTAGGAAGGTCTGTAGTGAAGCTAGAAGGGTGATGTAGCTTCGTTGGCGGCTGATGGGTTCTGTTTTGATGTGATTTTGGCTGGCGAGGATTATGAGAGGCAGGAGTCAACAAGTAAGTACTAGTAGAGGTGTTGAGAGGGGGTCCGTGCCTATGTAAAGGTTTGAAGAAGTTCAGCCTGCTTCTGAGGACCATTTAATTCAGGTAAGGCTAATGAGTGCGATGGCTAAGCTTTGAAGTGTTGTAGTGGTTCATAGTCATTTAGGAGAAGATAACCAGATTGTTGGGAATAGCATAATTGTGGGGATTAGGATTTTTAGCATTGTAGGAGGTTTAGTGCTTGGAGGCGATCTGTTCCGTGGGTTCGGGCTGTGGCTACAAGCAGAGCTAATCCCGCGCTGGCCTCGCAGGCTGAGAAGGCTAGTAGGAGGATAGGGGCTGCTGAGAAGGCAGTTGCTTCTAGTTGTAGTATTCATAGGGCTAAAGCGATGAATAAGGATAGTATTATTCCCTCTAGGCATAGCAATGCTGACAGGAGGTGAGTGCGGTGGAAGGCTAGGCCTATTAATCCTAAAGTGAATGCTGAGGTGAAGCTGAAGTATACGGGTGTCATAAGGGGATCACGGATTTTAACCGTGGTTTTCTGAGCCGAAATCAGAGGTCTTAATTTGGACTAATACCCTATTCAGCCCATTCTAGGCCTCCTTGGAGTCACTCGTAGACTAGGCCCAGTGTGAGTAAGATAAGGACTGTTGCAGCTCATAGGAGTGTGTATGTTGGGTTTGGTAGTTGATTGCCTCAGGGTAGGGGGAGAAGAAGGGCAATTTCTAGGTCGAATAGCAGAAATAGGATGGCTACTAGAAAGAATCGTAGTGAGAAGGGCAGGCGTGCTGATCCTAAGGGGTCGAAGCCGCATTCGTAGGGGGAGAGTTTTTCTGCGTCTGGAGTTATTTGGGGTAACCAGAATGATACTAAAGCCAAGACTAGGGAGAGAGCTGTAGTGATTAGTAGGACAGTTATAATTAAGTTCATTATCTTTCCTTGGAGTTTAACCAAGACTAGGTGATTGGAAGTCACTCGTACTAACTTTGAAATACTAGAAAGATATGAGCCTCATCAGTAAATAGAGACGTATAAGAACAGTCATACTACATCTACGAAGTGTCAGTATCAGGCGGCTGCTTCAAATCCGAAGTGATGTTCTGATGTAAAGTGGTATTGGACTTGTCGTAGTAGGCAGACAGAAAGGAAAGTTGAGCCAATAATAACATGAAGTCCGTGGAAGCCTGTGGCTACGAAGAAGGTTGAGCCATAAACTCCGTCTGCAATAGTGAAAGGAGCTTCGTAGTACTCTATAGCTTGTAAGGCTGTAAAGTATAGACCTAGTAGAACGGTGAGGGCTAGGGATTGGATTGCTTGTTTGCGTTCACCTTCTATTAGGCTATGATGAGCCCAAGTTACTGTTACTCCAGAAGCTAGTAGGACGGCGGTGTTAAGTAGTGGTACTTCGAATGGGTCTAAAGGTGTAATACCTGTTGGAGGTCAGCATCCTCCTAGTTCAGGAGTAGGGGCGAGGCTAGAATGGTAGAAGGCTCAGAAGAATCCTAGGAAAAATAGTACTTCTGAGGTGATGAACAGGATTATCCCGTATCGTAGGCCTTTTTGTACTGGAGGGGTGTGGTGTCCTTGAAAGGTGCCTTCTCGGACGATGTCTCGTCATCATTGGTATATTGTAAGGAGTAGCAGTATCAGACCTAGGGTTATAAGAGTTGTTGAATGGAAGTGGAATCAGATTGCTAGACCTGATGTTATTAAGAGAGCAGCTACTGCCCCGGTTAAGGGCCATGGGCTTGGATCAACCATGTGATATGCGTGTGCTTGGTGGGCCATTAGACGTTTTCTTGTAGGTAGAGGCTTAATAGGAGAACAAATACGTATGCTTGGATAACAGCAACTGCTACTTCTAGAAGGGTTAGCAGGACTAAAAGGATGGCGGTGAGAGCCGCTACTGTAGTCATTATGGGCAGTAGGGTGATTGTTGCAGTTGAAATTAGTTGAATTAAGAGGTGGCCGGCTGTAAGATTGGCTGTGAGTCGTACTCCTAGTGCGAGGGGTCGAATAAATAAACTGATTGTTTCGATAACAATTAGGATGGGGATGAGAGGGGCTGGGGTCCCTTCTGGTAGAAGATGGCCTAGAGCTGCGGTGGGTTGGTTGCGTAGCCCGATAATTACTGTGGCTAGTCATAGTGGTACGGCTAGGCCTATGTTTAGCGAGAGTTGAGTTGTTGGGGTGAATGTGTAGGGTAGTAATCCTAAAATGTTTAGTATTAAGATGAAGATTATTAATGAGGTTAAAATTATTGCTCATTTGTGTCCGCCTTTATTTAAAGGTGTTAATAATTGTTGCGTAAATGTTTTGATAAATCAGTTTTGCAGGGAAATCAGGCGATTGGTCTGGTAGCGATTGGTTGGAGAAGGGACCAGGATTCAAGGTAGAGTCAGGGCGATGGCGATTAGGGGAATACCAAGGTGTGTGGGGCTTATGAATTGGTCGAATAGGTTTAGTGCCATGGTCAGTTTCAAGTGTCTGATTTTAATTTTTCAGCGCTTAGTGCTGTGATTTCATTTGTAAAGGTGTGTTTTAAGACTTTGGTTGGGATTACTGTTAGGAAGATTAGTCACGAGAATACGAGAATTGCAAATCATGGGGCGGGGTTTAATTGTGGCATATCACTGGAGGTGGTTGGGGGCCACCAATCTTTAGCTTAAAAGGCTAACGCTAGGCCCTATTTAGCTTTCCAGTGAGGCGGCTTCAAGCATAAGAGAGGATCAGTTTTCAAAGTGTTCTAGAGGGACGGCTTCTACGACGATAGGTATAAAGCTGTGGTTGGCTCCGCAGATTTCGGAGCATTGTCCGTAGTACACTCCAGGTCGGGAGGTAATGAAGGATGTTTGGTTTAGTCGTCCTGGGACTGCATCCATTTTTACACCTAATGCTGGGACGGCTCAGGAGTGCAAGACGTCTTCGGCAGAGACTAGGACTCGAACTGGGGATTCTATTGGGATCACCATTCGATGGTCTGTTTCAAGTAGTCGGAATTGCCCTGGGGCCAGGTCTTGTGTAGGGATTATGTAAGAGTCGAAGGCTAGGTCTTCGTAGTCGGTGTACTCATAGCTTCAGTATCATTGGTGGCCCATGGCTTTTACTGTCAGGTGCGGGTCATTAACTTCATCTATGAGATATAAGATTCGTAGGGAGGGAAGGGCGATTATAATTAGGATGACTGCTGGGAGAATTGTTCATACGATTTCGATTTCTTGAGAGTCTAAGATGTATTTGTTTGTAAGTTTTGTTGTAACTATTACAACAATAATATATAAGACTAAAGTGCTAATTAGGAAAACAATTATTAAGGCATGGTCGTGGAAGTGGAGAAGTTCTTCTATTACAGGGGAGGCCGCGTCTTGGAATCCTAGTTGTGAGGGATGTGCCATTAAGCTGTTTAGCTTAAGATACGCAGGAGTTTAACCTGCAATTTTGCCTCGACAAGGCAAGGTAATTTATTTTACTAGTATCTTATAGAAGAAAGTGACAGAGTGGTTATGTGACTGGCTTGAAACTAGTTTACGGGGGTTCGATTCCTTCCTTTCTCGTTAATTTGTTCGTACTTGTACGAAGGCTGGTTCCTCGAATGTGTGGTAAGGTGGAGGACATCCGTGTAGTCATTCTGGGTTTGTAGCTGTTAATTCTACAGAGAGAACTTCGCGTTTAGCGGTAAATGCTTCTCATAGGATATACAGGAATATTACTACTGCCACTAGTGACACAAGAGAGCCAATTGATGAAATAATGTTTCATAATGAGTAAGCGTCTGGGTAGTCCGAATATCGTCGTGGCATTCCGGCTAAGCCTAGGAAGTGTTGTGGGAAGAAAGTGAGGTTTACACCTACGAATATTGTTCCGAAATGGATTTTTGTTCAAGTGTTGTGTAGAGTGTATCCTGTGAAAAGGGGGAATCAGTGTACGAAGGCCCCTATGATGGCAAATACGGCTCCTATTGATAGGACATAGTGGAAGTGGGCTACTACGTAATAGGTGTCGTGTAGTACAATATCTAGGGATGAGTTGGCTAGTACAATTCCAGTGAGTCCTCCTACTGTAAAAAGGAAAATAAACCCAAGGGCCCATAGTAGTGGGGTTTCTCATTTAATTGACCCTCCATGTAAAGTGGCTAATCAGCTAAACACTTTGACTCCGGTTGGGATTGCAATAATTATTGTTGCTGATGTGAAGTATGCTCGAGTGTCTACGTCTATTCCTACTGTGAATATATGGTGGGCTCAGACGATGAAACCTAAAAGACCGATAGCCATTATGGCCCAGACTATTCCTATGTAACCAAAGGGTTCTTTTTTACCTGCATAGTAGGCTACGATATGGGAGATCATTCCGAATCCTGGCAGGATTAAAATATATACTTCTGGATGACCAAAGAATCAGAAAAGATGCTGATAGAGAATTGGGTCTCCCCCACCTGCGGGGTCGAAGAAAGTCGTGTTTAAGTTTCGGTCGGTTAGTAGTATTGTGATCCCAGCAGCTAATACTGGGAGAGATAGCAGTAGTAATACTGCTGTGATTAGGGTGGCCCATACGAATAGAGGTGTTTGATACTGCGAGATGGCAGGGGGTTTCATGTTGATAATTGTTGTGATAAAGTTAATTGCCCCTAGGATTGAGGAGACCCCCGCAAGGTGGAGGGAGAAAATTGTTAGGTCTACGGAGGCCCCTGCGTGTGCGAGGTTTCCTGCGAGAGGTGGGTATACAGTTCACCCTGTTCCCGCCCCTGCTTCAACTCCAGAAGAGGCGAGAAGAAGTAAGAAGGAAGGTGGTAGGAGTCAGAAGCTTATGTTGTTTATTCGGGGGAATGCTATGTCTGGTGCTCCAATTATTAGGGGGATAAGTCAATTGCCGAAGCCTCCAATCATAATTGGTATCACTATAAAGAAGATTATTACGAAGGCGTGAGCAGTAACAATAACGTTGTAAATTTGGTCGTCGCCTAGTAGTGTACCAGGTTGGGCTAGCTCCGCTCGAATTAGGAGGCTAAGGGCCGTGCCAACTATTCCAGCTCAGGCACCAAATACTAAGTAAAGGGTGCCAATGTCTTTGTGGTTAGTTGAGAAGAATCAGCGCGTGATCGTCACAGGTAGGATGGCCGAGGGTTAGGCGGTGGATTGTAGCTCCATGAACAAAGGTTTAAGTCCTTTTCCTATCATAAGCCTTGTGGTGTAAAACATATCGGATTGCAAATCCGAAGAAGCAGATTGACGTCTGCCGGGGCTTCTCCCCGCCTTTTTTCTTGAGGCGGGGAGAAGTAGATGAATGCTCGCTGGTTTGAGCGCCTAGCTGTTAACTAGGAGTTTGTAGGATCGAGGCCTTCTCATCTAGTAAGGCTTTAGCTTAATTAAAGTGTCTGGGTTGCATTCAGAAGATGTGGGATAGAGTCCTGCAAGTCTTATGCAGAGATTAGGAGATTTTCACTCCTACTTAAAGCTTTGAAGGCTTTTGGTCTGGAATATTATCCTAAATCTCTAGTTGATTAGTGCCTGAGCTAGCGGGGTCAGTGGTAGGAGCAGGAGTGTTGCGGCCATGAAGGTGGCTAGGGGGGCTGTATTTTGTGTGTTTTGTAGTCGTCAAGGAGTTGAGGCGTTATTAGTGTTTGGTGGAATTGTGAGGGTTATGGCGTAGCATAGTCGTAGGTAGAAGTAGAGGCTTAGAAGGGCGCTGAGGGCTGCAATGGTTGCTACCAGGGGGAGTCCCTGTGCGGTTAGTTCTTGTAGGATGAGTCATTTTGGCATGAAGCCTGTGAGTGGGGGTAATCCTCCTAGGGAAAGTAGTGCTATGGCGGTGATGGCTGTGAGGGATGGGGTTTTTGATCAGGATATTGATAATGTGTTGATTTTTGTGGTGGATATTAGTTTAAATGCTAGGAATGTTGCTGATGTTATGATAATGTAGGTGATGAGAGCTAGGATAGTTAGTTGGGGTTTAAATTGTGTAATGATAATTATTCATCCTAGGTGGGCAATGGATGAGTAGGCTAGGATTTTTCGTAGTTGGGTTTGGCTGAGGCCTCCTCAGCCCCCAATGAAGATTGATAGTAGTCCTAGAAAGGTTAATAGTTGTGGGTGAGTTGTGGAGGTAATTTGAATGATTAGTGCAAATGGTGCTAGTTTTTGTCAGGTAGCCATGATTAGTCCTGTAGGTAGGTCTAGTCCTTGTATTACTGGGGGCATTCAGAAGTGTACGGGGGCCAGGCCTACTTTTAGTGCTAGAGCTATTATAATTAATGTGGTCGCGACTGGGTGTGATAGGCAGTTAATGTCTCATTCTCCTGTGGCTCAGGCATTAATAGTGCTGGCGAATAAAATTGTTGCTGCGGCGGTTGCTTGGGCTAGGAAGTATTTGGTAGTGGCCTCTACTGCTCGTGGGTGGTGGTGTTGGGCTATTAGTGGCAGGATTGCTAGTGTATTGATTTCAAGACCTATTCAGGCTAGCAGTCAGTGGGAGCTTATGAAGGTTAGAGTTGTACCTAGGCCTAAGCTTGATAGCAGAATTATAGTAATGTAAGGGCTCATTGGTAAGAGAAGGATTTTAACCTACATTTTTGGGGTATGGGCCCAAAAGCTTGATTTAGCTGATCTTACTAGGAAGTGGTGTAGTGGAAGCACTTGGAGTTTTGATCTCCAGAATATGGGTTCGAGTCCCTTCTTTCTAAGGAGTCGGGGGGATTTTAACCCCCATTAGTCACTCTATCAAAGTGGTCCTTGGGCGTTCAGGCACAACTCCTGTTATAGCTGGGGTGGTAGGCCTATAAATGCAATTGGTAGGGCGGCATGTCATAGGATAAGTGCTAACGTCATTGGCAGAAAGTTTTTTCATACTAGATGTATGAGTTGGTCGTATCGGAATCGGGGGTAGGAGGCACGTACTCACAAGAATAGTATGGATAGTAGTGCAGCTTTTGTTATGATGCTGATGGAGGCAAGTTCGGGAATGGTTGGGGCATGTGTAGTGCCCAAGAATAGAATGGCCGATAAAGTGTTTATTAGTAGGATGTTAGCATATTCTGCTAGGAAGAAAAGTGCGAAGGGCCCTCCTGCATATTCTACATTAAAGCCTGAGACTAGTTCTGATTCTCCTTCCGTAAGGTCAAAGGGGGCGCGGTTTGTCTCTGCTAGGGTTGAGATGTACCATATGGCGGCTAGGGGCCAGGCTGGTAGAAGGAGTCAGATTGTTTCTTGGGTTGTGTTAAATATTTGTAGGGTAAAACCTCCTGTGAAGATGATGATAGATAGTAGGATTAGTCCTAGACTGACTTCATATGAGATGGTTTGGGCAACTGCTCGTAGTGCTCCGATTAGGGCATATTTTGAATTGGAGGCTCATCCAGAGCCTAGAATGGAGTATACGGCTAGACTGGAGAGGGCTAGGATGAAGAGTATTCCTAGGTTAAGGTCTGTTACTGGGTGGGGGATAGGTATTGGTGCTCATAGTGTTAGGGCCAGGGTGAGAGCTAGTATTGGGGTGGTAAGGAATAGTAGGGGGGAGGAGGTTGATGGGCGGATGGGCTCTTTAATAAATAGTTTTACCCCATCTGCAATTGGTTGTAGTAATCCGTATGGTCCTACTACGTTTGGGCCTTTGCGTAGTTGTATGTACCCTAGGACTTTTCGTTCGATTAGGGTTAAGAAGGCGACTGCTAGTAGTACTGGTACAATGTAAGCTAAGGGATTGATTACATGGGTAGCCAACAGGGTTATCATAATTAAGAGGAGGATTTGAACCTCCGGTCGAAAGGGCTTAGGCCTTTTGCAATTGCCGGGCTCTGCCATCTTAATTAATCTTATCTTGATGTGGGTTTGTGCCCTCCTTTTGTCTGATTTAGTTGATGTCATTAGGTAAGGGTGGGGCGTGTTTTATAATATAGGCCCCCTTCTCTCGGTCCTTTCGTACTAGAAAGAAGTAGCATTACAGATAGAAACTGACCTGGATTGCTCCGGTCTGAACTCAGATCACGTAGGACTTTAAT